TCCTGAAAATATTCTATCTATCTCCTAGACGCCGTAGAGAATTGAGAATTTTCATGTCTTTCAATTCTCGTACTCGTAATTGGAAAGTTACGGAAGGAGATCCATCATTTTGCAATGAAAACAACATAAAAAACTCTGGACAATTTCGAAATCAGACCAAGCGTCTTAATACATCTGCAAAAAAATTCATTATTGGCCCACCATTGATTACAAGATTTAGCTTTTATGAATTGCTATTGGTTTGATACGAATAATGGCAGTCGTTTCAGTATGTTAAGGATACAGATGTATCCACAATTCATTTAGAGTTACTTAATAGCCTATTTCTTATACTATATCTCTATCCCGTGAAATTCTCGAGCCGAAAGATGGATGCATATGCTGTGTTTCATTTTGCTAAATGATATCAATTAAATGGTGTATCAATTCTATAAATTGGATATAGCAATAAAAAAATTGGATATAGCAATAAAAAAATCAGCAAAATTCTTTTATTTTAGATAGAAGAAACATTTCTTCTATCTAAAATAAAAGAATGTACCCTTCTATCCAAATCCAATTTGCATCGAGAAAATAAATCCAAATTCCAGATTCCAGCAGTAGATGAATAATTGCAAATTTTTGTGTGTACGAGATTCGAATAACTTCAAAATAACTGACATAATTTTTTATTTTTCCTGATCAGAAAAATACATGAAAAAGAAAGGAGGTAGAAAAATTTTTGGATTTATGGTTAAAGAAGAAAAACAAGAAAACAGGGGTTCTGTTGAATTTCAAGTATTCAGTTTCACCAATAAGATACGGAGACTTGCTTCACATTTGGAATTACACAAAAAAGATTTTTCATCGGAAAGAGGTCTACGAAGACTTTTGGGAAAACGTCAACGTTTGCTGGCTTATTTGGCAAAGAAAAATAGAGTACGTTATAAGAAATTAATCAGTCAGTTGGATATTCGGGAGAAGTAATTTAATCGTTCGAATTTTTTTTCTTATTTTATTAGTAGTCTTATAGTAGTCTTAGATTTTGCATTTTGATGAGCCTCGTTTTGAGGAATTCATGGAATAATCCATGAAAATGGAATAATGAATTAAGGAAAAAAGAATATGAGTTTACCGCGTACAAGAAAAGATCTCATGATAGTCAATATGGGCCCTCACCACCCATCAATGCATGGTGTTCTTCGACTGATCGTTACTCTCGATGGTGAAGATGTTATTGATTGTGAACCCATATTAGGCTATTTACACAGAGGAATGGAAAAAATAGCAGAAAACAGAACTATTATACAATACTTGCCTTATGTAACACGGTGGGATTATTTAGCTACTATGTTTACAGAAGCAATAACGGTAAATGCACCAGAATTCTTGGAGAATATTCAAATACCCCAAAGAGCCAGCTATATTAGGGTAATTATGTTAGAATTGAGCCGTATAGCTTCTCACTTGTTATGGCTTGGACCTTTTATGGCGGATCTCGGGGCACAGACCCCTTTTTTCTACATTTTTAGAGAGAGAGAATTGATATATGATCTATTTGAAGCTGCTACAGGTATGCGAATGATGCATAATTACTTTCGCATCGGAGGAGTAGCTGCCGATCTACCTTATGGATGGATCGATAAATGTTTAGATTTCTGTGATTATTTTTTACGAGGAGTTGTTGAATATGAACAACTTATTACACAGAATCCTATTTTTTTAGAACGAGTTGAAGGAGTAGGTTTTATTAGCGGAGAAGAAGCGGTAAACTGGGGCTTATCAGGACCAATGTTACGAGCTTCCGGAATACAATGGGATCTTCGTAAAATTGATCTTTATGAGTCTTATAATCAATTCGATTGGAAAATCCAATGGCAAAAAGAAGGAGATTCGTTAGCTCGCTATTTAGTACGAATCGGTGAAATGAGGGAATCCATCAAAATTATTCAACAGGCTATAGAGAAAATTCCGGGAGGCCCTTATGAGAATTTAGAAGCCCGACGCTTTAAGAAAGCAAAGAATTCCGAATGGAATGATTTTGAATATCGATTTCTTGGTAAAAAACCTTCGCCAAATTTTGAATTATCAAAGCAAGAGCTTTATGTAAGAGTAGAAGCTCCAAAAGGTGAATTAGGAATTTATCTGGTAGGAGATGATAGTCTTTTCCCCTGGAGATGGAAAATTCGTCCACCCGGTTTCATTAATTTACAAATTCTTCCTCAGCTAGTTAAAAAAATGAAATTGGCTGATATCATGACGATATTAGGTAGTATAGATATCATTATGGGGGAAGTTGATCGTTGAAATGATAATAGATAGGGTAGAGGTAGAAACTATCAATTCTTTTTCGAAATCGGAATTATTAAAAGAAGTCTATGGACTGATATGGATTCTACCTATTTTGACCCTCCTACTGGGAATCACAATACAAGTACTCGTAATTGTGTGGTTAGAAAGAGAAATATCTGCATCGATACAACAACGTATTGGTCCTGAATATGCTGGCCCCCTGGGACTGCTTCAAGCTATAGCAGATGGAACTAAGCTACTTTTTAAAGAGGATATCCTTCCATCCCGGGGAGAGATTCCTTTATTTAGCATTGGACCCTCTATAGCAGTCATATCCGTTTTATTAAGTTTTTTAGTTATACCTTTGGGATATCGTTTTGTTTTAGCTGATCTTAGTATTGGTGTTTTTTTATGGATTGCCATTTCAAGCGTTGCTCCTATCGGTCTTCTTATGGCAGGATATAGCTCAAATAATAAATATTCTTTTTCAGGCGGTCTACGAGCGGCTGCTCAATCTATTAGTTATGAAATACCATTAACTTTTTGTGTGCTAGCAATATCTCTACGTGTGATTCGTTAAAATAGGAGCTTTTTCCTCTAAAATAGAGTGAATACTTATCTTCCTTTTCTTATTCTGTATTCAGGTCGGTAAGTTAAACTAGATAGCTATATGAGTGAAACAAAACAGCTTATTAATTTGTAGTAAAAAGAAAAAATCTCATTTCCTACGTACAAGAAAAAGGTTGAAGTAAATATAAGCAGTGTAAACTCTTTACCCCAAGGTTGAGATTGTTTGATTAGTCATCATATCTTGAAGCGGGCAAGAATAAAGGATTCGCGGTATGGAATTCCATTACTAGAATATTTTTAGTTATTACTATAACTTATAACCATAAGGGAATCCATCAAAAGTTAGTGAGGGATTAGAAACACTAAAGTACATAAAGGATTAGTAATGAGAAAATCTAAATCATTAGAAATTTTTCCTCATAAAAGGAATCATAATAAGGACTTGAAATTGGTGGAAATGATCAAGTAGTACTTTCTTCGGATTCCGATCCAGAGTATGTTCCTATTCACTTGTTAAGGAAATGGCTATCAAGAACGAATTAACCCTTTATTCCTTTTTTCTTTTTAAGTATCCCCTTCCCGGGGAAAGAAGAATAGGACAAAAGATATGGAATGCAATACAAAAAAGGATCCTTATTTATTCTTTCCTTTATCCATATTCATACAGAATTCTTCATGAACTAATGCCCAATTCTTTCCATTTATTAATTGCTATAACGAGTGTTTTATTCCAATAATAAGTTATTACTGAACAAAGAAAAATTCTCATTTTATTATATAAAGGATGAGATCAATTCGGAAGCGCTTTTTTATTATTCTAGCAGACGGAATTGCTTTGGTCTAATTTAGGACTTTCCAATCAATTTTATCTTACCTAATTCTATCTACGTCGAGGGGATAATACCGAAACGAAAGAATCTTTTCCTTTTTTCTGATCATAGAGGAGCCGTATGAAGCTAAGGTTTCATGTACGGTTTTGGAATAGCGGTGGGAACTGTGATGTTATCATCGACTACGATTATCTAACAGTTCAAGTACAGTTGATATAGTTGAAGCACAGTCAAAATATGGTTTTTTTGGATGGAATCTTTGGCGTCAGCCTATAGGTTTTCTAGTTTTTCTAATTTCTTCTTTGGCAGAATGTGAAAGATTACCTTTTGATTTACCAGAAGCAGAGGAAGAATTAGTAGCAGGTTATCAAACCGAATACTCTGGTATTAAATATGGTTTATTTTATCTTGCTTCTTACCTAAATTTATTAGTTTCCTCTTTATTTGTAACTGTTCTCTACTTAGGCGGGTGGAATTTTTCTATTCCTTATATATCTTTTTTTGGATTTTTCCAAATGAATAAAATGGTTGGCATTTTTGAAATGATAATGGGTATCCTTATTACATTAACTAAAGCTTATTTATTTCTCTTCATTTCTATCACAATAAGATGGACTTTACCCAGGATGAGAATGGATCAGTTATTAAATCTTGGATGGAAATTTCTTTTACCCATTTCTCTGGGCAATCTCTTATTAACAACTTCTTCCCAACTAGTTTCACTATAAATAAGATAATACAATAACGGTAAGAATATCTTCAACACAAAAGTTCTCTCAAACAAGAGAAAGAAACATACCTTTTTCATAGATATTTAGAATATGTTCCCCATGATAACTGGGTTCATTAGTTATGGTCAACAAACAATACGCGCCGCAAGATACATTGGTCAAAGTTTCATAATTACCTTATCCCACACAAATCGTTTACCTATAACGATTCACTACCCTTATGAAAAATCAATTACATCGGAGCGTTTCCGGGGACGGATACACTTTGAATTTGATAAATGTATTGCTTGTGAAGTATGTGTGCGCGTATGCCCAATAGATCTACCCCTTGTAGATTGGAGATTTGAAAAGGATATTAAAAGGAAACAATTGCTTAATTATAGCATTGATTTCGGAGTTTGTATATTTTGTGGTAACTGTGTTGAATACTGTCCGACAAACTGTTTATCAATGACTGAAGAATATGAACTTTCTACTTACGATCGTCATGAATTGAATTACAATCAAATTGCTTTGAGTCGGTTACCAATCTCCATAATGGGGGATTACACAATTCAAACAATTAGGAATTCGCCTCAAAGTAAAATAAACGAAGAAAAATCTTGGAATTCAAGAACGATTACGGATTACTAGGATTTTTTTTGTTAGAAAAATCCAATAGTTTTTTACTAACTATAAAGAAAAATGAATAACTACTGCTTATTGCAAATTATTCCTGATTTAAAATGAGAGTAGATTTTCGTGATGTAATTTTTAACTATACAACTTATATACAAAATATACAAAAAGATATCCGAATCCCTTTTTCCTTCCTTGAATCTTTTAGTTTTAGTCAGTTCATGAAAAATTTTATACTATTAATTTCTTCTTATCCATAATGGATTTACCGGGACCAATACATGAGATTCTTGTGCTATTTGGGGGATTTGTTCTTCTACTAGGGGGTCTAGGAGTAGTATTACTTACCAACCCAATTTATTCTGCCTTTTCGCTGGGATTAGTTCTTGTTTGTATATCCTTATTCTATTTTTTATTGAATTCCTACTTTGTAGCTGTCGCACAACTTCTTATTTATGTGGGGGCCATAAATGTCTTGATCATATTTGCTGTAATGTTTGTAAATGGCTCAGAATGGTCTAAAGATAAGAATTATTGGACTATTGGAGATGGGTTTACTTCACTCGTTTGTATAACTATTCCTTTTTCACTAATGACTACTATCCCAGATACCTCATGGTATGGAATTCTTTGGACTACAAGATCAAACCAAATAGTAGAACAGGGTCTCATAAATAACGTTCAACAAATTGGGATTCATTTAGCAACCGATTTCTATCTTCCGTTTGAACTCATTTCCCTAATTCTTCTAGTTTCTTTAATAGGTGCAATTACTATGGCTCGCCAATAAGAAATACTTGGAATGAGTCAAAATTCTTACAATTTCAAATCTAAAATAAATAACTAAAGAATCCAAATTTTGATTTAGTAAAACCCATCTACTGCCAACACAACAAATACCTTCTTTTTTCTTTTGTTGCGTAATTGTTCTATTCTAATTAATTGAATCGGTTCAATTCTTGTCCTCATATTGAAATGAATCGAGATTGATAAGGAGTTAGTTAATGATGTTTGAGCATGTACTTTTTTTGAGTGTCTATTTATTTTCGATTGGTATCTATGGATTGATCACAAGCCGAAACATGGTTAGAGCTCTAATATGTCTTGAACTTATACTGAATTCAATTAATCTAAATCTCGTAACATTTTCTGATCTATTTGATAGTCGCCAATTAAAAGGAGACATTTTCGCAATTTTTGTTATAGCCCTTGCGGCTGCTGAAGCAGCTATTGGACTATCTATTCTTTCTTCCATCCATCGTAACCGGAAATCAACTCGTATCAATCAATCTAATTTTTTGAATAATTAGACATACAATCCTCTAAACAAAGGCGCATATATAATAATATGGAACATTAAGATGAATAGAAATCGAATCTGATTTTCTTATTATTATTTGAGAATATCCTTTTTTTGAGTAGGTTATTTCAGAGTATTCTTTTTTACTTATTGAATATTGCATTTTTGCAATTCATTGATATTGCAATTTGAATATTGCAATAATTTATATTGAAAAGACGATAGCCAATTTATTGGCTAATTCGAATTACGATGGAGAATTCGTATAATTATGACTGTTGAAGCCTTAAATTCAAGTCTCTTGGCTCTTTTCATGCTTTCTCACAAACAGATTAAAAATTATTTGTTAAAGTTTGGATAAACCATTGCTTCGTCTGGTGTCTACAATACATTTAACTTATATAGTATTCATTTTTACCAGATCGAAAATTTTTATGTTGAAAAGGAAAATTTAGAAATCCAATGTCACATTCTGTAAAAATTTATGATACATGTATAGGATGCACTCAATGTGTACGAGCTTGCCCAACAGATGTATTAGAAATGATACCTTGGGATGGATGTAAAGCCAAGCAAATTGCTTCTGCGCCGAGAACCGAAGATTGTGTGGGTTGTAAGAGATGCGAATCCGCCTGCCCAACAGATTTTTTAAGTGTACGCGTTTATTTAGGGCCTGAAACAACCCGCAGCATGGCTCTATCTTATTGATACGTTACAAAAAACTCCACTTGAATCGTCTGATTCCTCTTTACCGAAGAAGCCTGTGCTCGAAATAATCGAGCATGGGCTTTTCTGGTCAAAACGTATCTTTTCTCTATTACTTTATCATGAGTTATTTTCCTTGGTTAACAATACTTGTTGTTTTGCCGATATTTGCAGGTTCATTAATTTTCTTTTTACCTCATAAAGGAAACAAAATCGTTAGGTGGTATACTATATCTATTTGTTTATTAGAATTCCTTCTAATGACTTATGCATTCTGTTATCATTTTCAATTGGAGGATCCCTTAATCCAATTAAAGGAAGATTCTAAATGGATAGATGTTTTCGATTTCCACTGGAGATTAGGAATCGATGGACTTTCATTAGGATCTATTTTATTGACAGGATTTATCACTACTTTAGCTACTTTAGCGGCTTGGCCGGTTACCCGGAATTCGCGATTATTCTATTTCCTGATGCTAGCAATGTATAGCGGTCAAATAGGATTATTTTCTTCACGAGACCTTTTACTTTTTTTTATCATGTGGGAGTTAGAATTAATTCCTGTTTATTTACTTTTATCCATGTGGGGGGGGAAGAGGCGTCTGTATTCAGCTACCAAGTTTATTTTGTATACTGCAGGCGGTTCCATTTTTTTCTTAATCGGAGTTCTGGGTATGGGCTTATATGGTTCCAACGAACCAAGATTAGATTTGGAAAGATTGATTAATCAATCATACCCTGCAACATTGGAAATACTACTTTATTTTGGCTTCCTTATTGCTTATGCTGTCAAATTGCCAATTATACCTCTACATACGTGGTTACCAGATACTCATGGGGAAGCACATTACAGTACATGTATGCTTTTAGCGGGAATTCTATTAAAGATGGGGGCATACGGATTGATTCGGATCAATATGGAATTGTTACCTCATGCTCATTATCTATTTTCCCCCTGGTTGGTAATAATAGGAGCGGTGCAAATAATCTATGCAGCTTCAACTTCTCTTGGTCAACGAAATTTCAAAAAAAGAATAGCCTACTCCTCCGTATCTCACATGGGTTTCATAATTATAGGAATTGGTTCCATAACCAATATTGGACTAAATGGAGCTATTTTACAAATATTATCCCACGGATTTATCGGTGCTACCCTTTTTTTCTTGGCGGGAACGGCTTGTGATAGAATGCGTCTTGTTTATCTCGAAGAACTGGGGGGGATATCTATCCCAATGCCAAAAATTTTTACCATGTTTAGTAGTTTTTCAATGGCTTCTCTTGCCTTGCCAGGAATGAGCGGTTTTGTTGCGGAATTAGTAGTATTTTTTGGACTAATTACTAGTCCTAAATTTATGTTAATGCCAAAAATGCTAATTACTTTTGTAATGGCAATTGGAATGATATTAACTCCTATTTATTTATTATCTATGTTACGCCAGATGTTCTATGGATACAAGCTATTTCATGTTCCAAACGCAAATTTAGTGGATTCTGGACCACGAGAACTCTTTCTTTTAATCTGTATCTTTTTACCAGTAATAGGAATTGGTATTTATCCAGATTTTGTTCTCTCGCTATCCGTTGACAAGGTGGAGGCTCTCTTATCCAATTATTATCCTAAATAGGATTTTCTTTTTTTAACTAGTCTACGCCATATTCCATAGTTGAAAAACCAAAAAATTCAGAAAAAAAGTCAAAAAGTCTAATTAGATCTATCTCGAATTTTTGAGAACCCTTTGAAAATACGTTCAAGGGGTTCTCAAATCAAACAAAAATGGAAAAAACCTTCATTTTATGAAGGTTTTATGTTATGTAATCATTTAGATGGTAATGTAAATGAGCCATAACTATGTAAACCTATTCCTAACAGATTGATACCAAAATAGCAGATCCAAATTATAAGAAATCCTATCGAAGCTACAAGTGCGGAATTCGTACCCTTCCAATTTGGATTTGTTCTACTATGTAAATAAATTGCAAATATGGTCCAGGTAATAAATGCCCAAGTTTCCTTAGGATCCCAATTCCAATAGGATCCCCACGCCTCATTAGCCCATACTGCTCCACAAAGAATACCTATGGTTAAAAGGGTAAACCCTAGACTAATGACACGATAACTCCAAGAATCCAAACGCTCAGTTAATTGATATTTGTAATAATTTGGAAATGCAGGAAAAGAGGTATTTTTTAAAGCACTTCTTTTTGCATAGAAATATTCAATCTCACTAAAGAAAAATGTTTTAAGTAAAACATTTTTTTTCTTTTTAGAAAAGAAATCGAAATTCTTTCGAAATCTAATGATTAGAAGAGCGGCGGATAATAAGGATCCGCACAAAAGAGTTGCATAGCTTAGTAACATCATACTGACATGCATCATTAACCACTGAGATTGTAGAGCAGGTACTAGTATTGTAGATTGATGCATTTCAGTTAAAAGACCCGACGTGGCAAAGCCTTGCGTTAAAATAGTACTGGGCGTAGTTATTGTGCTTAAATCATTTTTAGAGTTCTGTATCTTAGGAATAGTATGAAGAATATACAGAGCCCATGAAAGAAAGATTAATGACTCATATAAATTACTTAATGGAAAATGTCCCGAAGAAACCCAACGAGAAACTAAGAATCCTGTTATAGAGAAAAAAGTAGCTATCATTCCTTTTTCTGACGAATCACGTAATCCCCTAAGTTCACGAACTAATAAGGTTATCAAATGAATCGTAATCACAATTGAAATGGTTGAGAAAGAGATATGAGTTAGTATATGTTCTAAAGTTGCGAATAGCATAAGGAGAAGGTCCCATTACAAAATTGGAAATTTCGAATTGAATCCATTTTCTAATCTATTGTATTCTTTTTCGAGAATGCCGCCACTCGGACTCGAACCGAGATGCTTGAGCACTGCTTCCTAAGAGCAGCGTGTCTACCAATTTCACCATGGCGGCTAACTTGAAATAATAGTTAGCTTAAAAGAATAATAGTTATTTTCTCGCGAATCGTCGAGATTGGGAGAGTCCATAGATTTTAGGAACATTAGAATTTCATTATTAAATACAAAGAATTTTTTTTTAGAAAGATTTTTAGAATGAAAACCTTTACGCTCTTATTAATATGATTTACCAATTCTAAACCAATTTATTTGTGAATTTTGGATAAGATAGGTAGAGGTTGTAAGTCCTATTGCAAGAATACTCTACTTTTGATAATAGAATCCTCATAAAAAAAATGAGGATTCTATTATCAAAAGTTCTTCGATAGGAAAAGAATACTGAGGACACAATATACCAAAAACTTTTGTTCTATATAACAGAGGAGTTAGTTCTAAGAATATTATACCGAGGAATTCGACACATAAAAGTACATTCATTAATTAATCCGAATTACTTATTCATATTAAATAATTGGAATTTCTTTGGGATAGGTCAATTCAGATTATTCTAAAACCTGATTATTTGTTTGTTGCCCAGAAAAACCTTTTGGTTTTGGATTTTCGTTGCCGCTAGAAAATGATCTTGATTTTGCTAAAGAATAAGATTGTACTATGGAAAAATAAGTCTTTTTCTTCCAAATATTTTTACGAATACGCTTTTTTGACATCGAAGTACGTTTTTTTGGAACTGCCATTGAAAAAGGGAATTACTTTTTTCGAGTTATATGTGAAAGACATCTATTGCCAAAAATCACTCCTTCTTTCCGTTTTTTCTTAGTATTTATACTTAGATACTGAAATTCAAAATTCTTTTTTACTTCATTTTTTCTAATGGGGATAAGACAAGAGTTTTTTAGCCATTTTCATATATATTTTCTACTTTTTTTTAATAATATAAAATATATACAAAGATATATTATATACAAAAGTTTTCTATTTAAATCAATTTATATATCAAATATACTCACTCTATATCTAAATATACGGTAGGGGGATAAGCCCTCAATAAGATGGGGAGATAAAAAGAAGGTAAAATTCAAATCGTTAATAAAGTTCAGAACGGTATTCCATAATTGAATCCAATCAAAATAAAAAAATACTTAGTCTCTTAAACAAGACATTCTAAAACTTAGATAATTCTAGTCATTAGGATTTCCGTTTTATATGAAGTAAGCAATATTCGAGAATTTCCTATAAATATAGGTTTTCTTTGGCATTCAATCAACCAATTACGAAACAAGAGAGCCATTTTATACAGAAAGAAATACAAAAATGAATAGAAAGTAAAATGATTCAATCTTTTTTTTTTTTTTTTATATAAATATCTTTTTTTAGTTAATAACTAGATAACGAAATTCTTTGATTAACTTTTTAAATTTAAGCAACTAAACCCATTCTGAATTTTTTAATATTTCAATGAGACTAATTTTGAAAATTCAGAATTCCAGTATTTTTTCTTATTCTTATTTTTTTAATTCCTTCAGAAAGAGATAAGAATAGGTTTGGTGAATCGGAAACAATTTTATTTTATAGAAAACTTGAACTATAAATTTCAACTAAAAATTGCTATTTCTTTTCTTATGGAACATACATATCAATATGCCTGGGTAATTCCTCTTCTCCCGCTTCCAGTTATTATGTCAATGGGGCTTGGACTTTTTCTTATTCCGACAGCAACAAAAAATCTTCGTCGCATATGGGCTTTTCCTAGTGTTTTACTTTTAAGTATAGCTATGGTATTCTCAGTTCACCTATCTATTCAACAAATAAATGGAAGTTCCATCTATCAATATCTATGGTCTTGGACCATCAATAATGATTTTTCCTTAGAATTTGGATACTTGATCGACCCCCTTACTTCTATTATGTTAATACTAATTACTACTGTAGGAATCTTGGTTCTTATTTATAGTGACGATTATATGTCTCACGATGAAGGATATTTGAGATTTTTTGTTTATATAAGTTTTTTTAATACTTCGATGTTGGGGTTGGTTACTAGTTCCAATTTAATACAAATTTATTTTTTTTGGGAACTTATGGGAATGTGTTCCTATTTGTTGATAGGCTTTTGGTTTACACGGCCAATTGCAGCGAGTGCTTGTCAAAAAGCTTTTGTAACTAATCGTGTAGGGGATTTTGGTCTGTTATTAGGAATTTTAGGTTTTTTTTGGATAACAGGTAGTTTAGAGTTTCGGGATTTGTTCAAAATAGCTAATAACTGGATTCCTAATAATGGGATTAATTTTTTACTTACTACTTTGTGTGCTTTTTTATTATTTCTTGGTGCAGTTGCAAAATCTGCACAATTCCCTCTTCACGTATGGTTACCCGATGCTATGGAAGGACCCACTCCCATTTCGGCTCTTATACACGCAGCAACTATGGTTGCTGCGGGGATTTTTCTTATAGCTCGACTTCTTCCTCTTTTCATATCCCTACCTTTGATAATGAGTTTCATTTCTTTAGTAGGTACAATAACACTCTTCTTAGGAGCTACTTTAGCTCTTGCTCAGAGAGATATTAAAAGAAGCTTAGCCTATTCTACAATGTCTCAATTGGGTTATATGATGTTAGCTCTAGGTATCGGTTCTTATCAAGCTGCTTTATTCCATTTGATCACTCATGCTTATTCGAAAGCTTTATTGTTCTTGGGATCCGGATCCGTTATTCATTCAATGGAACCTCTTGTTGGATATTCACCAGATAAAAGTCAGAATATGGTTCTTATGGGTGGTTTAAAAAAATATGTTCCAATTACAAGAACTACTTTTTTATTGGGTACACTTTCTCTTTGTGGTATTCCACCTCTTGCTTGCTTTTGGTCCAAAGATGAAATCCTTAGTAATAGTTGGTTGTATTCACCCTTTTTTGGAATAATAGCCTCTTTTACTGCAGGATTAACTGCATTTTATATGTTTCGGATCTATTTACTTTCTTTTGATGGGTATTTGCGGGTTCATTTTCAAAATTACAGTAGTACTAAAGAGGGTTCGTTGTATTCAATATCCTTATGGGGAAAAAGCATGCCCAAAGGAGTCAATAGGGATTTTGTTTTATCAACAATGGAGAGTGGAGTTTCTTTTTTTTCACAAAATATACCCAAAATTCCTGGTAATACAAGAACTAGGATAGGATCCTTTAGTACTCCCTTTGGGGCTAAAAACACTTTTGTCTATCCTCATGAAACAGGAAATACAATGCTATTTCCTCTTCTTATATTACTGCTTTTTACTTTGTTTATTGGATCCATAGGAATCCATTTTGATAATGGAGTAATGGATAATGGAAAATCGGAGTTAACCATATTAGCCAAATGGCTAACTCCTTCAATAAACTTTTTCCAGGAAAGTTCTACTTCTTCTATAAATTCATATGAATTTCTGACTAATGCAATTTCTTCTGTAAGTTTAGCTATTTTTGGTCTATTCATAGCATATATCTTCTATGGATCCGCTTATTCTTTTTTTCAGAATTTGAATTTGATAAATTCCCTTGTAAAAGGGAATCCCAAAAAGAATTTTTGGGATCAAGTAATAAAAAAGATATACAGCTGGTCATATAATCGTGGTTATATAGATGTTTTCTATACTAAGGTCTTTATCCTCGGTATAAGAAGATTAGCCGAACTAACGCATTTTTTCGATAAAGGTGTCATTGATGGAATTACCAATGGGGTAGGTCTTGCTGGTTTTTGTATAGGAGAAGAAATTAAATATGTAGGGGGAGGGCGAATATCGTCTTATCTATTCTTTTTTTTATGTTATGTATCTTTGTTCTTATTCTTTTTTCCTTAATTCATTATTCCATTTTCATGGATTATTCCATGAATTCCTCAAAACGAGGCTCATCAAAATGCAAAATCTAAGACTACTATAAGACTACTAATAAAATAAGAAAAAAAATTCGAACGATTAAATTACTTCTCCCGAATATCCAACTGACTGATTAATTTCTTATAACGTACTCTATTTTTCTTTGCCAAATAAGCCAGCAAACGTTGACGTTTTCCCAAAAGTCTTCGTAGACCTCTTTCCGATGAAAAATCTTTTTTGTGTAATTCCAAATGTGAAGCAAGTCTCCGTATCTTATTGGTGAAACTGAATACTTGAAATTCAACAGAACCCCTGTTTTCTTGTTTTTCTTCTTTAACCATAAATCCAAAAATTTTTCTACCTCCTTTCTTTTTCATGTATTTTTCTGATCAGGAAAAATAAAAAATTATGTCAGTTATTTTGAAGTTATTCGAATCTCGTACACACAAAAATTTGCAATTATTCATCTACTGCTGGAATCTGGAATTTGGATTTATTTTCTCGATGCAAATTGGATTTGGATAGAAGGGTACATTCTTTTATTTTAGATAGAAGAAATGTTTCTTCTATCTAAAATAAAAGAATTTTGCTGATTTTTTTATTGCTATATCCAATTTTTTTATTGCTATATCCAATTTATAGAATTGATACACCATTTAATTGATATCATTTAGCAAAATGAAACACAGCATATGCATCCATCTTTCGGCTCGAGAATTTCACGGGATAGAGATATAGTATAAGAAATAGGCTATTAAGTAACTCTAAATGAATTGTGGATACATCTGTATCCTTAACATACTGAAACGACTGCCATTATTCGTATCAAACCAATAGCAATTCATAAAAGCTAAATCTTGTAATCAATGGTGGGCCAATAATGAATTTTTTTGCAGATGTATTAAGACGCTTGGTCTGATTTCGAAATTGTCCAGAGTTTTTTATGTTGTTTTCATTGCAAAATGATGGATCTCCTTCCGTAACTTTCCAATTACGAGTACGAGAATTGAAAGACATGAAAATTCTCAATTCTCTACGGCGTCTAGGAGATAGATAGAATATTTTCAGGAACAAGAAAATCAGAAGAATCTTTTTCTCTATTCACTACCATTCTGCGTCTTCGACTTCTATTAGTTTCTTTTCTTCTTTAATGCAATAGCTATAGTTTGATATAGAATCCATTTCTCAAAGTAATGGAAACCATTCTCTTATAGGAAATGGTTCGAAAATCGCT